CTCAAACGCGGATTGTTATTTTGTTGGAAAAATCCAAGAATCCGGATTGAATTCTCGTGTCGTAAGAAAAAAAAGAAGAATCTGGGAAGAAGAAATTTTTTTATTGAACGTGTTGATTCATATTTCTTTTGACTACTTTCTCATATTTTATCATATTCTATTCATTTTTATTCGACCTTCCCGGAGTTCATTCTCCGGGCAACTCCGTTTAACCGGTGGATTCCTTCCAGCTTACTTCTTTTATGATCTCATTGGAAATCATATAAAGACAATTCCTATTTGATATAGCTATTTGTGCAAGTATTTTACGATTAAGAAGCAACTGTCTCTTGTACAGATCATTTATTAATCTACTATAACTATAGCATACCCCCCTTTCGCGAATTGCTGCATTTATTCGAGTGATCCACAAACGACGAAAATTGATTTTTTGCCTATCCCTATCCCGATGAGCCGAAACCAAAGCTCTTATTTTTTGTTGAGTAATAGTTCGAGTAAGTCTTGAATGAGCCCCCCGAAAGCTTGATGCAAATAAACGAATTTTTGTTCTACGTCTCCGAGCGATATATCCCCGTCTAATTCTGGTCATTGAATAAATGAAACTTTAACGAATAACTAATAGATTTCCTTTCTTTCAGTTATTCTTTTGCCCCTTTCCTAGTATATTAATAACAAAACGGATTTTTCCAATGTATAAACTAATAATTCCAATGGCTTTGGCTACTATAACCTTCCCAACCACAATTTTTTATTTTTTCTAGGCATTTCACTCGAAATACGAAATTGTACTATACTAGGTATTAAAAAATCAAAGTAATGATAAAGAAATAGTGGATTCCTTCGTTTCTATGGTTACTTCTTAAACGGTGAGGTCTTCTCTATACACCGGAGCCTTTACTTCATTTAATCAATGTTATTGCTAACTTGTATAGTTCACATTCTTCGGCTCTACCCATGAATTATCCAGTAATAGGTCTTTCACAACGAGCTCTACCTATACAGTAACGGTATTTAATTATGAAGGTTGGCTGGGTAGCTGACCCTGTTAGTCCGTTCTTGCAAGAGGGGTCTATGTTAACTAAGATTTCCTCCGCTTAATGGATAACCATTTGCTACCAATGGAGAATTGCTTCTCATCTTGAATTGAGGTGAGTGGATTTACACCAACAGAAACCATAAATTTCATACACAATAAAAGGGATATCATCGATTTTTAGATAGGAAATGTAGTTCGTTTTTCCGTTATATCCTATTTGATCATTGATATTCGAACATTGTTCTCTTTCCTTTGTTCTAGTTCATTATCTGAACGAGTCGCACATACACCCTAGTACATGTTCCTCGACGCTGAGGGCATCCCCGAAGCGCGGGGGATTTTGTGACATTTCTAATTGGCTGTCTTGTATTTCTAATAAGTTGTTTAATCGTTGGCATGTTGAATCATATACATAATGGGCTGGTTTAGATCGATCCTAACCGGATGATTATGAATTACTTTTATTCAATAGAATAATAAAGAAAAGTCATAGAATATTAATATTAAACTCGGCAGGGTGAATTTCAGAATTGACGTGAAATCTAGGCTATTGTCATTCAACCGCTACAAGATCAACAATTCCATAAGCTTGGGCCTCTGTTGCTGACATAAAAACATCTCTTTCCATGTCTTCGGATACGACCCATAAGGGTTTGCCCGTTCTTTGTACATAAACCCTTGTCAGGGTTTCACGTAGTTTCAGCAGTTCTCCCACTTCCAGGATGAATTCTCCCGTTGCTACTTCAGAAAAAGAACCAGCAGGTTGATGGATCATTACCCTGATGATATAAGATAATAAAAGGTTTCTCTATTTTTCATGATGAGGGTAAGATAAAAGAAAGATAAAAAAAGAATAAGAAAAAAAGATAGAATCGAACAACCGTACGGGCATTATGCATTGCATACGGCTCTACAATAAAATTGACCCTTACCTTCCATCAAATTAATCCTTCCATCAAATTAATAAAAAAAAATAGAATAGATCAGACTCCGATCGGTAAATGATCAACTTACCACCCTTCCTTTCGGAGGAATTCAAAAATACTATGATGGCTCCGTTGCTTTATATATTTATTATATTGTCTGTGATTTGTCTGTCATTCAGCAATCCCAAAGTTGCTTTTTTATTTGATCAAATAAACTAAGGAAAAAAGAATTTTTTTTGCTCTATAAATATTGTTAAGAGAGCTCTGGTGTGAAAAAAGTTTGTGACGCTGAACTGGACTTCCTATAATAAAAAATAAAATAGGAAATACCTTTTTCTCATATTACTCTCTCGATACATAATTTAATGTTTTGAAAACAAAATTTCTTATATCGAATTCAAAGTGCCATGCTATTATTACTTCATATTCATATTTCATATGGCGAAGGCATAGTCTTCTTTTTTCTCTCAAATAAAAGCCTCATTGGCGCCAAGCGTGAGGGAATGCTAAACGTTTGGTAATTTCTCCTCCGACCAGG